ATATATATTTTTTATTAATATTATTTTTCTTTTTCTATATTTGGGTTTTTATTAATATTAACCCTGTTCTTTTATCTTTAATTCTTTGTTAAGATTATTTTGATTCCAAATTAAATTTTTTATTTACATTTTCTCTATTAGGGCCCTGAATATTAGCTTCCCCACCAGTAAATACAAACATAAAGGAACAACCACACAACATCTACGAAGTGCCAGTACCAACTAGCTGCCTCAAAACCAAAGTGGTGATGTCGGGTATATTGTTGAGCTATTAGACGGCCCAGGCAGACAGCCAGAAAAGTGGTTCCTACTATTACATGAATACCATGAAATCCTGTGGCCACAAAAAAGGTTGACCCATAAACCGAGTCGGAAATTGCAAAAGGAGCTTCGTAGTATTCCATAGCTTGAAGAGCGGTAAAAATGAGGCCTAAAACCACTGTTACAGTTAGCCCCAAGATAGCATCCCTTCTTTTACCACTAATTATAGCGTGGTGGGCCCAGGTAACTGTAGCACCAGAGCTCAGCAGTATAGCTGTATTTAACAAAGGCACAGAGAAAGGGTTCAACGGGCTGATTCCTTGCGGAGGCCAAACTGCCCCTAGTTCGATGGTGGGGGCCAGGCTACTATGAAAAAAAGCCCAAAAAAAAGAGAAAAAAAAAAGAACTTCCGAGGCAATAAAAAGTAACATACCATACTTTAAACCCAATTTTACTCTTTGGGTATGGTGACCTTGATATGTGGCCTCACGTATTACATCCCTTCACCAAACAAACATGGTGAAAACAATTGTTGCCATTCCCATATACATAATCCATGGTTGGCTATAATGAAAATACATAACACTCCCAATAGTAACAAATAAGGCGCCACAGGACCCTATATATGGCCAGGGGCTGGGATCTACTAGGTGATAAGGGTGGAGAACTGCCCCTTTCATTTTTTCTGATTACAATAAAAATGGTTTTATTAAATTTTATAAAATCAACAACTAAGAGACGAATATATTTTTATTCTTATTTCCTTAAATTACACCGATATTGGTTGTTCGGTATTCTTATACAGAAATTGGTTTTCTAAGTGTCCTAACAATGGAGTTAAGACAATAAAATACATAAAATAAAATAATGACGCTAGTTGTCCTATAATAATATAAGGGTCTTCAACTGGCTGTGATCCGATCCAAGTGAGCAACATAAAGTCAGCCACCATAAACCAGAATGCCAGACGAGCTAAGGGCCTAAAGGTTACACCTCGTAAACGGCTTGAATGGAGCCAGGGCATTAACAATAGTATCAAAAAACTAGAAAACATGGCGACTACGCCCCCCAACTTATTGGGAATGGAGCGCAATATTGCATAAGCAAATAAAAAATACCATTCAGGTTGTATGTGAACTGGTGTAACTAATGGGTTCGCTTGTATGAAATTTTCCGGGTCACCCAGCAAATTAGGAGATAGAAAAACTATTGATGTTAATAATAGTACCATTACTACAATGCCAAAAATATCTTTGGTAGAATAATAAACGTGAAAGGGTACTTTGTCTATCTCTGACTGAACTCCTATAGGGTTATTAGATCCATCTTCATGCAGACATATTAAGTGAACCGCTGCCAAGGCGGCTAGTATAAAAGGCAATAAGTAATGCAGGCTGTAAAATCTGTTAAGTGTTGCATTAGACACACTAAAGCCACCCCACACCCATTGAACTATATCAGTGCCAATATAAGGGATAGCTGATAATAGATTAGTAATTACAGTCGCTCCCCAAAATGACATTTGGCCCCAAGGAAGCACATATCCAATAAACGCGGTTGCCATCATAAGCACATAAATTACCACCCCCACATTTCAAACCGCTGATCGGGAATAGCTGCCAAAATATAAGCCTCTGCCAATATGAAGATAGACGCAAATAAAAAACATAGATGCGCCATTGGCATGAATGTACCTTAGGAGATGACCGAAATTAACGTCGCGCATGATGTGGCCCACGGAATTAAAAGCCAACACTACATCAGGACAATAGTGCATTGCAAGAAATATTCCGGTAACTATTTGCATGACTAGACACGCCCCTAATAAGGAACCGAAGTTTCACATATAGGAGATATTAGATGGGCTTGGTAAATCTACTACCAAGCCGTTAATAATCGAGATGACCGTGTTCTCTTTTCTCAATTGCATCAGGGGCCCTTTGTTTTCAAATATGAAATGATGCTAAGAGGGGCCCCCATTTTATTTCTGGGTTTTTAGTAATTTTTCTCGTTAATTCACCCTACCATCTCTCTAACTGTATCTTATTGCTAAATTTTTGTTTAATTATCAATTTCTGAACGACTTGTTTGTCAGTATATGTCTTGTTTTTTGGATGTCTTATCTAAGCTTTCACCTATTTCTTGAGTGAGTACTATGGCTCCTATCATAGCCACCAGTAAAATTACACTAGCTGTAATAAATAGAAAGTTATAGTCCGTGTATAGGAGGCGCCCAATGACCTCGATATTATGCAACTCGAGACCATTCCAATTTTTAGCTAGGTTTCAGGAGACCTCAACTTGTCCATTCCATCCGCTTTTGATTGGGCCGCCTAAAAAGAGCCAACTAGTTGTGACCTCTGTAAAAAATAGAGCGCCAATAACCAATCCTACTGGCACATAATTAGTCATGTCTGTCTCGCCCCCTAAACGGTAAGCCGGGGGAAAATCTGACAGGTTTAACATCATGATCACGAAAAGGAAAAGGATGGCTATCGCTCCAACATAAACTATTAAAAACATTAATGCTATGAAATCAACTCCCAGCAATATAAATAGAGCTGAAGAACAAGAAAAAGCTACAACCAACCAAAACACAGAGTGCACCGGATTTAGTGCCGAGATAACCATTATTCCAGAAGTGATAGCACCTATAGCCAAAGTAAAAAATCCAACAGAAGCAAATTCCATTTTAATGAGTTGTTTATAATAACTATTTTTCCTTTTATTATTCTAATCATACTAATTTTCATCATTTAGATTTAGTAGTTTTATCTTTCGGTTCTACTTGGTACATTTATTTTTATGAGCCTCCTACGCTGGCTATGAGTGCATCCTTCGCCGGATCTATAATAGCAGAGGGAAAGAGTCCCAGGAGTAGAATTAGGGCCATAAGGGGGGCCAATGCCAAAGTCTCCCTCCGGTTAATATCCCTGGGGAGTAGGAGGAAATTAGAGGCACTTCCAAAACTAATTCGGTTATACAAATACAGTGAATACGCCGCCGAAAGCACCATCCCTGTGGCAGCCAAAACACCCAAACCTTTTCCGTACTCAAATGCAGCTAATAAAGAAAAAAATTCCCCCACAAAATTACAACTCAAAGGAATAGCCATATTGGTGAGGGATAATACCAACATTATAGCGGAAAAGACGGGCATTGTTAAGGCGATCCCCCTATAGTATTTAATTAGTCTCGTGTGGTGACGTTCATATAATAAAGTGACTGCAATAAAGAGAGAGGGACTTACAATTCCATGGGCAACCATTAAAAACACGGCAGCCACCAGACCTTCAATAGTATGGGAAAACAGACCAATGCTCACCAGGCCCATGTGTGCAACAGAAGAATAGGCAATAAGCCGTTTAAAATCAACCTGGCGGCAGGTGGTCAAGCTCCCGTATACAATAGCTAATACACCAAGCAATACTATCAGAGGAGCAAAAAATTCTGAGGCGGCAGGCAAGATAGGCCAAGAGAACCTCAAGAAGCCGTAGCCTCCCAACTTTAATAGCACACCAGCTAGAATAACAGAGCCTGAGACCGGTGCCTCTACATGAGCTTGGGGCAGCCATATATGGAAAGGCACCTTAGGGATCTTTACTGCTAAGCTAAGAAAGAAACCCCCCATTATTCATATTTGAGTGGACGCGGGAATATCGGTATTCAATAATACCAAATAGTCGGTGGTGCCCGTAGTATAATATAATAGGAAAATACCTAAGAGCATAAACACGGACCCTAATAATGTATAAAAAAAAAAGTAAAAGGAGGCACGCACTTTCTCTTCCCTTGAGCCCCAAATACCAATCAACAGAAACATAGGGATTAATATTCCCTCAAAAAAGATATAAAATAACAACAAATCCAGTGATGTAAAGACTCCTACTAATAATAGTTCTATCACTAGTAAACATAATAGATATTCTTTGACAAGAAATTTGATGGAGTTTCAACTAATCAGAATACATATAGGAATTAATAGCGCTGTTAAGATTATAAAATAAATAGAGATCCCGTCCACCGCTAGCATAATTGGCCCCCATTGAAAGTTACTTGCTCAGTAAGGCCCTCCTGTAGATTGATGGTGTACGACCCACTCAGTTGATGATATAGTCTGAAACTGACCTCCAGTATCCATGGTACACCATCAAACCAAAGTGACCATTAAGCTTACTATGGACCACTCTAGCGCTGCCCTCCTTAGTTTCACAGTGTCCTCAGAGGGAGTCGCCACCACGCTTAATATTCCTAATAATAATATAATAAATAATAAGCCAAGCCAATTACAAGTGGTCACCATGTCTTAAATTATATATTTTTTCTTATTTTATCTTCTTTTATTATATAACAATTTGGATTTTATTCTTGTTGTGATACTACCCAATTGATAAATCTGCTTAATGATACGGCTTCCACTACTATGGGCATAAAAGAATGATTAGCACCACAAATTTCGGAGCATTGACCGTAAAAGGTGCCTGGCCTTTTTACAAAGAAACTTGTTTGATTTAATCTACCAGGGACTGCATCCATCTTTATAGCCAACGAAGGTACAGCAAAGGAGTGAAGAACATCCGCACCTGTCACTAATACCCTAATATGCGTGTTAATGGGCACAACTAGCCTATTGTCAACTTCTATTAACCTAAAATCACCAGTGTTTAGGTCAGATGAGGGCACCATATAAGAGTCGAATTCTATCGTCTCATCCCCATAGTCAGAATACTCATAAGACCAGTACCATTGATGCCCTATTGCCTTTATGGTCATGGCCGGGTCCATTATTTCATCCATTAAATATAATAGCTTTAACGAAGGGAATGCTAGGAACACTAACAAAATGGCGGGGATTATTGTTCAAACAATTTCAAGTAAAGTACCGTCTACTAAATATCTATGATACGATTTTGCAGCTAAAGCCCTAACTATTAACCAAAGAACCGTAGTTATGATTATTGTTAGCATGAACATGATCTGATCATGAAAATATATTATTTCTTCCATCACCGGGCTTGCGGCATCTTGAAAGCCTAATTGCCAGGGCTCGGGGAGATCCTTATCTCCTATCTTGGTTAAAATAGGTAGTAATTTTGATATTAATGTCATATTATTATATATTTTTTTGTATTTTTATATTAATTTTATTAGTGTATTTTTAGTTTATTTTAAAATATAACCTTTGGTTTTCATTTTGGGTTTTATGTTTATATTAGAAATTAGCCTAATCTATTTATTTTCTTAGTTAATTTCAGCACCCTATATTAATAATAATCAGGGGGGGCGGGACTCTCACCCACACCTTTGGCTTTGAAGGCCAACAGTCTTAATTAACCTACCCCCCCCCCTTTTTTTCTCAGACATAAAGTAATTATTATGGTTTAATGTTTTTATTTTCTCGATCTACTTTTTGATTTATAGATACACTGTGCCAACAGTTCCTATAATATAAGCACCCACACCTATTAAAATTATTAGGGCATAATTAAATATCTTTCCTGATTGTAAGTTACTCAGCCGCCGGGTCAACTCAATTGCACTCCCAGACAAGCCCCTGGGACCTATTATTTCAAGTGATCCTTTGTCAGTTGCACGGTATGTTATGATATGGCCGGTGGCCCATATAATTTTTACCAAAAAGTTGTTTATGATATAATTAAATTGTCAGGCAGACTGCAGAAAAGTATATGCCGCTTGGTAGCCACCTCGTGTAATCAATTGATAATCACTCAACGCTAAATGAAATATAATAAGCGATGATAGGGCGCCAAAAAAACTAAATAACACCGGCAGTAGCTTTATAAATAACGGCACTATAGCTGGTAGTGTAGCCTCATAAGACCAAATACACTCTTTGGTTAAATAGCCGACGAAAATACTTCCAATGGCTAAAAACACCAGCGGCAAAGTAAGGTTCCACGACCCTTCGTGGGCATTCACAAAAACATCTTTTTTGGACTTTGAGCTAGCTATAAAAGTACAATAGAGTAAACGAATAGAATAAAATGCAGTCAAAAGAGCCGAGAATAGAATCAACCAATGTGCGAATGCTAAATAATGTTGATCATAAGTCAATTCTAGAATTAAGTCTTTGGAATAGAATCCTGCTAAAAAAGGAGTGCCCATCAAAGCGAGGGAGCCAATGGCCACCATTGTAAATGTAAAAGGTGTCGAGCTAATGAGGCCCCCCATCCTTCTCATATCTTGTTCATCAGCAACAGCATGAATAACCGACCCGGCACTTAAAAAAAGCAAGGCTTTAAAAAAGGCGTGGTTCATAAGGTGAAAAAGACTAATTGAGTAGTTGGATATCCCACAGGCTACCACCATATATCCTAATTGGCTACAGGTGGAATAGGCGATTACCTTTTTTAGGTCATTTTGTACCAGCCCAATTGTTGCTGCAAAGAAGGCTGTTAAAGATCCAACAACGGTCACTATCATCAAAGATAAAGGTGTTTGCTCCAATAAGGGCGCGGACCTTATTAATAAAAAAACCCCTGCCGTTACCATAGTGGCAGCGTGGATTAGGGCAGACACCGGGGTTGGCTCTTTGTTTATTTTTGTGTTTTGGCCGATATTTATAATTTTTTTATTATTGTAAATCGACATCGCCGCCTCCTTTATTTATCTTGTCAGGCGGATTGGACTTTATCTTCCACTATACTTTTAGCGATAAAATTACCTACCTTATTGCTTATGTTCTTAGATTCCAAATATGGGATACTATTTTAATTACATTTCTTTAGATTTACTTCCTTCAGCCGGCCATTCTAATATTAAATTATAGTGGATTATATTATTCCCACTCTAGTCCACCCATAATTCACTCATAAATTAAGCCCAGGGTGAGTATAGTTAAGAAAACTATCATAGTTCAAAAGCCAAAGGCCGAAACCAGGTTATAGGTGACACACCAGGGGAATAAGAAAGAGATTTCTAAATCAAAGATCAAAAATAGGATCCCAATCAAGAAAAATCGTACTGAAAAGGGGCGCCCAGGTGCCCCAAAAGCATCGAAACCACATTCGTAGGCTGAAACCTTCTCTTTATCTGGTTGTTTGTTGCTCAACACATATGATGCCCCGGAAATTATTGCGGATAAAATTAAACTAAAGATTAACAGGATAATAATCCCTATAAATTCTGAATACATTTTCGTCTGTTGTAGTTTTAGTCTATTAATATTATTTGCTATGGTTTTTATTTACTAGAAGGGAGGGAGGCCACTAAAACCTAATAAAATGCCAGAAACAAGCACTACAAACGCTAGGCTTAGTGGCAAATAGGATTTCCAGAGCAAGGCCATCAACTGGTCATACCGCATACGGGGATATGAGGCCCGGACTCATATAAATAAAAAAATAAAAAACGAGCTCTTAATACCAAATCACCAGGCACCTCCACTTAAGAAAGGGAGGGGGGAGAGTCAGCCACCAAAAAATAAAATAGTACACATACAGCCCATTAGTATAATATGAGCATATTCTGCCAGGAAAAACAAAGCAAAAGACATCGAGGAATACTCCACATTATAACCAGACACTAACTCACTTTCACCTTCCGTCAGGTCAAACGGCGCTCGATTTGTCTCTGCTAATGCAGACGCAAAAAACATCATTGCCGCAGGGAACAGGGGGAATATGAATCACACACAATTGCTCTGAGACAAGATTATCTCTGTTATATTTAGGGTACCAACACATAAAATCACTGATATTATAATGAGCCCAATAGAAACCTCATAGCTTACCATTTGTGCTGCGGCCCGTATGGCGCCCAAAAAAGCATATTTAGAGTTACTTGCTCATCCTGACATTAGAATAGCATAAACACTAATTGAGGAGACAGCTAAAAGAAATAATATACCAACCTTTAAGTCACTAATCAACACCCCTTTTTCATAAGGGATAACCCCCCAGGAAATTAGGGCCAGAGTGAATGATAAAATAGGGGCAATCACATACACAAAAAGGTTAGCGTGGTGGGGTACCACCATCTCTTTAGCAAACAATTTTAATCCATCTGCCAATGGCTGTAACAGCCCATAAGCCCCTACCACATTCGGCCCTTTTCTGGCTTGCATATACCCCAACACCTTACGCTCAGCCAATGTTAGGTAAGCCACAGCTACTAGTAAGGGGACAACAATAACTAATATTTTAATTAAAATATGAACTAACTGCATTTTGGATTTTTCTTGGTTTTTGTTATAGGTTTCTTTGATCTATATTAAAAATTCTTAATTCTTTAGCTTTATATTATCATTGATTTTTACGCCATTTAATATATTTTATTTATAATTTTATTGCATATTTTTTTCATTCTTCTTTTTTATCTATTATTGTACTTGCCAATGGTATTTTTAATAAATTTCCACGTAAAGTCTCTGAGGTCTCTTCAACGAAAGCAATGCGTATATAAATAAGCAATATTCTATCCTTCGATTAAGTTACCTGCTAATTGACCTCCCCTTTTCTAAACTAAATATTGTTTATTATATTCTTTAGTGGGGGGCCTTTTCAGCATACTATGGTTTGAATCTTGTAACATAACTAATTTCTTAGATGGGGCGGCCCGATTTTTGTATTTATTAACCTTCCATGGCATCCGGTAGCCAGGTGTGCAGCCCTAGTTGGGCCGATTTTCCAACTGCGCCTATGAACAAAAGAAGGCCTATCAGGGTAGCCGTGTGTCCAGTTGATGTCCCTTCCGTAGCAACAAAGACTGTAGAGAAATCAAGCGAGCCATAAGCCCCTCACACTGCAAACATGGCCAACACGAGCCCTATGTCACCCACTCTGTTTACTAACATTGCTTTTATTGCGGCCTTATTGGCCTCTATTCTAGTAATTCAAAAATTAATTAGGAGGTATGAGCATAATCCAACCCCCTCCCAACCAATAAAAAGTTGAGGATAGTTGTCGCTCGACACTAAGAGTAACATAAAAAAAGTAAATAAAGACAGGTAGGACATAAACCTTGGTAAATGGGGGTCACCTGCCATGTAAGCGGTAGAAAAAATATGAACAAAGGAAGAAACAGCCGCTACAACAATTAGCATTGTGGCAGTAATATGATCAAATTGGAAGCCGATGAAAGTTGTCAATAAGTCTGAGTCTAGCCACCTTCATAGCTTTAAGAATGTGGCCGAGCAGTTTATGGTGGTTTCATAAAATATTAATGTAGACCAAGACAACACTAATAGCAAACAGGCCGAAGTGAAGACTCCGGCCCCTTTTTCTCCTAATTTTCTCCCAAATAATCCAGATGACAAGGCCCCCAGTAGAGGGGCTAGAATTACTAATAGATACATTTTTATTATTTTTGATTTAATTAATTCGTTTAAAAATTTTTATGGATTGATCCTATTAGAATTTAATATTAAATTCAGAAAATGATAATTCCTCTAGTATAACAAAATAAAAACTAAAGAAGATATGCCCCACAAAAATAGGCCAAAAAACAAAACAATAAACTAAATATTCACTTTAGATTCTGTCAGTGAATTTTACTTAATATTAGCCAGACGGTTAATATTATTTTTGATCTTAACTGCTTTAATTTATAAATCAGAGGATCACTGATTTTCTTCGGTCCTTTCGTACTAGAAGTCAGAATTTATTGTTGTTTTTATTCTCAATTTTAGTTTTTCGCGATTAGAATCACAATTTTATTTATAAAATAATTGCAGATAGAAACCAAGCTGTGTTACCACGCTTTTAACTCAAATCATGTACGACATTTGTGGTCGAACAGACCAACCCTTGGGAGCGGCTGCACCCCAGGAAGTCGCAATTCAACATCGAGGTCGCAAACATTTTCGTCGATGAAGTCTCTCTAAAAATATTACGCTGTTATCCCCGTGGTAACTTTTATCCGTTGATCATTGGCTATCTTTTTCACTCAAAACCAATGGGTCTCTATGTCCCACCCCCCCATACGATCACTAAATTTAGTGACAGAGGGGGGTGTCTGCTCGGGGTGTCCCCCTCACAGTCAGGTAGACCTGCCATGCGATGTTGCTACCATATGAGCACCTTCGTTACTTTTTAAAAGGTGGTCGCCCCAACCAAACTGTCCGACTTTTATTGTCTCCCCACAGCCTCGTTTGGGCTGAGGAGGGGTAAGCCCTTTAGTCATAAGGGAGTGGTGTTTCATGTTTTAGTATTTGCCCATAATAGGGGGCGCTCCACTTAATCTAATCCGCTTATGTTAATTAATTCTATTTTTGGTTCTTTGATATAGTGTCCAACATTTGGAGTCTAACAAGGTATCAAGAATAGAGAGGGCAATAAAAAGTGTGCCAGTAAAGCTCAACGGGGTCTTTTCGTCTTACAATTACGGCGTAGCATCTTCACTACGATTTCAATTTCACTGGGTATTTGCTTAAGACAGTGGGGCATTCGTGGCGCCATTCATACTGGCCAACAATTAATTGGCTATTGATTACGCTACATTATCACGGTCAGAGTTACCGCGGCCATTTAATTGACCTTACAGGGCAAACTTGCAATCCACCCCTTTAAGTTTCAACCATAGGGCAGGCATCACCCTCAATACTTTTATTTTTCATATTGGCCGAGGGCTATGTTTTTGGTAAACAGCCGATGCCCAATTTTATAACTATTCTTACTTAATTTGGTTGACTAAGTTTGAATAGTTATTGTATTTTCAGATTTGCCGAGTTCCTTAAGCAAACTTGTCTCCATTCATTTTCCCCCACTTTTTTCAGTTTAGTACAGTCATTATATATTAATCTTTTTTCTCTATCATTCAATAGAATATTAAATTTGGATGTACATATTTCCTGAACCCTTACAAATCTTTAAGGGCGGTCTTATTCATCGTGTGTGTACCCCATTAATTGATTGCCAAATGGAATTTTAACAAAAATCTTAGGGGCTGTTTAACCCCCGAGTGAATATAACAAACCAACTAAGTTCTATTTTTATATTAATTTCGGGGAAACCTAGGGGGGTCTATGATCAAAAATATATTATTACTCATGTCCACATTATCGCTTCTGATTGCAGCTTTGGCTTAAACTGTATTCTAAAATTATTTTTAACTATATTTTTCTATTTACACAGAACGTTTCTGCTACCGGGCTATTATATAAATTTAATTCTATAATATGCCCCCAGAGTTTTAGTATACTATTTAGCCACCCATATTTTGGAGGTGGAAAGGTTCATTGAGCGAACTGTTACGTAATCTCTCAAAGACGGCTGGCCCCAAGCCTACTTCCTCATAGTCTAAACCCGACACCTCTTTTACACTAAAATGGATTTTGTTTGAATGACTTTAACTTCTGGTGAGGGCTTTTTCCCTTTCGACCATTGACCTTGTCGCCCATGGTCCGTCTGCTTTTCCTAATTTGTTATCAAATTCAAATTCATAGTTGAACCCTATGTTTAGTCAGGGATCTGTCTTTAGTTAGCAAATGAATAATTTATCAAATTTATTGTTTTTTAGGTACGCACTACTTCAATAGTTTTCGCAGAAAACCAGCTATTTCCAAGTTCGATTGGCGTTTCGCCCCTAGCCATAAGTCATCCGAGGTTTTTGCTACAACCACCGGTTCGTTCCTTAATAAACTGCCCATGGCTAGATCACCTGGTTTCGGGAAACAATTTGACTGTAAGGGGGGGCCCTCAATAAAATTGGGCTCCTCCTTGCTCTCACTGCGCCTTATAAGTATTATTCTGATATTATCATTAATAAGGTATATCAGTAATTAGTTAGCTTGCCAAATCTTCTCTCTTGTGGACCCATTATACAAAAGGTACGTTGTGTTACAACTGCCTCTAAGTGACACATTTCAAGGTCTATTTCAATTTTTCTCTTTCAACTTTCCTTCACAGTACTCTATCTCTATTGGTGTGGGGCTTCTCTAGTTCCCTTGGATGTGTGAACACCCATGTTCAATTTTCTTACTCATTATTTTTAAGTTAATCAAATTATTGAATAAATGATATGACTTTGAATTCTAATACGGGGTTATAGCCGCGTTCGCTCGCCGCTACTTGCGGTTTGACACGTTTGATTTATTTTCTGTTGTTTTATTTCCCTTTTCCCTAACTTTAAGTTTCGGGTTAGGTATAGGGCGCCCTGATACTGAGATGTTTCACTTTTCTGAGGCACCCCCGCTACGTTGTCGCTAGGGACATCGGGCTTTCAAAGATAACTCAATCCGCTCCAAATATCGTGCTGGCTTGCCGTCCGCCATGGCCACCACCCTAGTTATACATGTGTCACTTTACTTTTTTCTATTTATCTTTCTCATTAATTTAATCTCCTTTTTATTGTTTTTATTTGGTAGGGGCCGGATTTGAACCAGCATCTTCGGGTTATGAGCCCGACGACTTACCATTGGTCCACCCTACGGCATTAACCACTATAAAAATATATACTAAAATAAGCCAATGGTACATCAATGAGAAAGCTGCAAAAGAAAATTAGGGGAAATAATAGTACAGGCAATAGCGTATAAGCTTACACTTATTAACAACCCCTTTCTTAAATTAATTTGATTGGCCCCTCTTAGAGCCTTAATACCTAAAAGCACAGGATAGTCCGTTTGAAAGTAAAGGATTTTCACAACCCTCACATAATAAACTCCAGCCACCACTGAACATACGACTGCTAATACGGCCACTACATAATAATGATTAACCACTCCGGGTAATAACACCCACCATTTGGCCATGAAGCCCACTAAAGGGGGAATACCAGCCATTGATAATAAGGTTAGAGCCAAAGAGAGGGCCAATGCAGGCTCGCCCCTTGAAAGCCCACTTAACTCTACTAAATAATTTCTATTAAGGCCCTGGGACAACACAATTGTAAATATGCTGATTGACATAATTACATATATTGTCAGATAGATTAGGCTTGCCTGGATGCTCTCAAAAGTCCCAATCTCCAACCCCCAAAGTATGAACCCCATGTGACCAATACCACTATAGGCTAATAGCCGTTTGATTTTGGTTTGGTTTAAAGCGCCCAGACTACCAACCACCAAGGATAGCACGGCGCCCAATAATAGTAAATTAATTATAGGGCCGACTGAAACTAAGATGGAAAAGATAGCCACTTTGGGTACGATAGCCAGCAATGCAGTAGTAGGGGTAGGAGCACCATCATACACATCCGGCGCCCACATATGAAAAGGGGCAGAGGCCAATTTGAACAACAGGGCAACAGTGATAAGCAAGCTGCCCAAAGGAGGAACTACACCTACGTTGGCTGGCCCGTGTATCAGGTCACCACAAGGGATGCTGGCTCCCCCCGCTAATCCGATTAATATTGCACAACCAAACAAAAATAGTCCAGAAGTAAGTGCTCCTAAAACAAAATATTTTATACCGGCCTCGGCGCTCCGTCCGGACCCCCTCTGCTGAGCGGCCAATACAAATAGAGATAAAGTGGGAAGTTCGATAGCTAGATAGACAGTCAGCCAATTGCTGGAGCAGACTAATAACACACCTCCAATCGCTACCATCATTACTAATATTGGAATTGGAGCTTCGGCCCCCGTTTCTTCTCTTAGCCTGTACCTGCCGCTGCCAATGGGGCTTAACATCATTAGTGTGGCGAGGGTGCCTATCATAATCAGAAATCGAGTTCCCCACGCTCAAGAATTAAAAGACAATAACCCATTGGAAATGTACCAAGTAGGACCATTCAGATAAGAATTAAGAGGTCAAAATAGGTTAGACACCTCTGTCATACTGGCCCAACAAACCAACGACAAAATCAGTATTGATATTTTCAGCGTGTACCCTCTGACACTATAAATTATTAACCCTAATGCACTAAAACTTAATATTAGCATCTCTGTCATTTAAAAGTAAAATCTAAAACTATTTTCTTATATTAATAATTAGATTTCAAGAAGAGGTTCCCCTCCTCTCACTATGTTACGACTTGCTTATCTTTGCTATAAGCCAGTATCCACCCATTTCTTTAACCATTGGGCAGTGTCCGTGCCTAGGAACTTAGATAAGGTGACGGGCGATTTGTGCTAACTCCGTGTTAAGTGGTTTCACCGGGACGCTCTACTTCCCGATTACTATTAAATTCAACTTCAGGCGACTATCCCAATCGCCATCCGCCCACCGCGCTTTGTAGGTATTCACTAAAAGTATATAGTAGACCATTGAGCAGGTGATTGTAGCGCATTCTAATCCCCTAACATAAGGGCCATAAGACCTGACTTCATCCATAATTGTTAAATATAAAACAATTATGGCTTATGTCCGTTTTGTGATTAATACACGGACTGACGACGGCCATGCAACACCGGTTGGTCACACTACCCATCCAAAAAGAGGTTGTAGCCATATTAAAAATAGGTACAATGCCTGTAATTAATTTGGAGGGCTGTGGTGATTCAAGTTAGGGTAAGGTATCTCGCGGATTATCGAATTAAACTACACGCTCCTCTAATCATATCGGAGAACAGCCAAATTTTTTGAATTTTAATCTTGCGATCGTACTACTCAGGCGGGGGATTTGCTGCCTATTGGGGCTGCATAAAATAGCAATTGTTCCCCATCGTTTACAGTGTGGACTACCAGGGTCTCTAATCCTGTTTGTTGCCCAGACCCTCGTGTTTCAGCCTATTTGACTCCCTCTGCTAGTTAATTGCTTTCGCTTTAGGTGTTCTTGTCTCTTTCTTCACATTCTACCGCTACAGTAAAATTCCAATTAACTTCTATTTTAAGTTAAGTTTAAGATTTTAGGTCTTAATAATGAAAAGGCCTACACACCCTTTACGCCTCTTTTCTAATAAAGCCTAGGCCCCTAAGTCTCACCGCGTCTGCTGGCACTTAATTTGACAGGCCTAAAAATCTAGATGACCTCTGTGTCATACTTGTTTGTATATTGCACAAGATTCTCTACTGCTGCCTCTAGTCCCCGGAGGGACTCTAAGAGCCTTCCCCTTGTTTCAGTGAAAGTGTGGCTCCGAGTTGGTTGACCTCGCATCTTCGGCAGGGAGGTCCATAACACCGCCCTCTTCTTTAAATATTTTCTACCCTAATACGACCCCGGCCCTGCCCCCACTATTAATAAAGGGGGGGTGAGGTGACCGGGCTTACCTCACCTGTCCGCACAAATATCAAGTAAAAATATACATATCGAGTATTGTATAAATTGTGTGTAAAATATTTGCACTAGCATGTATTAGAAGGCTTATCTCGTGACTTCTACGTTCCCCAAAACCAAAGGATTTATCTTGTCTAGTTATTTGATTCATTAAAGAGGTGGCCCCACCCTTATTATTGGTTGATAGTGTGACTAGCCAATAGGTGGGGCCTAGGGTTAATGAAGGGCCACTGTGTCGCCCAAATAGATTGTGGTTAGTAAACAAAACACATAGGCCTGAATCACAGCTACGGCCATCTCTAATAGAGTTATAAAAACCATGATGGACAACGGGAATATACTAAGATAAGTCCCAGCCACCAGCATATTAAAACCAAACCCGGCCAATATGGCGAACAATAAATGGCCCGCTGAGAGGTTTGCAGCCAATCGAACCCCTAAAGAGATCGCCCTAGACACATAGCTAACTGTTTCTATTACTACTAGTAGGGGGGCTAGACCCAATGGTGCCCCATCAGGCATTAAGATGCTGAGAAAATTAGATCTAAAGTTTCAGAGACCGCCCAGAGTCACCCCTATCACAATAGAAAAAGATAGTCCCAACGTTACTATAATATGCACGGTGGGGGTAAACACATAGGGAAAAAGGCCTAAAACATTTAAAAACACTATAAATAAAAATAAAGTAAAAATAAAAGGAAAATACTTTAAGCCTACGAGTCCTAAATTATCTTTTACTACGCCGCAATAGTGGTTATAAATTGTCTCCATAATAGACTGCCATCTATTAGGAATCAACTTAGACCCCCTTAATAATAATAGGCCCACAACCACTGCTAATATCATCATCGTGGATGAATTAGTTAGGGTGAAAATACTCACAATTTTAAACTGATCAAAATATGCGGCCATTTTTAATTTTTATATTCTTAATTTCTTTATTATATAGCTTTATATTATCATTGATTTTTTTGTAGTTTGGGGATTTTAATTTTTCTTATTTATTCTAGGTTTTTTCATATAACCGAAGCCTCCTGGCTTACTGTTTGTTTGGCTCCTTTCTCTTGAGCATTCAGCCTAGAGGTCACTTCGTTACGAATTATCCCATTGGATTTCAATGTAGGTAAGACAGAGCCTACCATAAGAGAAAATAATAGAAAGAAGATAATTACTGTAGATCTATATTGTGATAAATAAGTAGTGGTTTCTAATTGGGGCATTGTTTTATTTATATCTTTCTTTTATATTTTACTTTTTGGTTATTAGTATCCTATTAGCCTCTCAGCCAATTTAAAGATTTAACCGCAATTGTTCCTTTAATTCTGTAATAGGCAACCAAAATCCCTAATCCTATGGCAGACTCTGCTGCCGCCACTGTTAAGATAAGAATGGTGAAGAATTGCCCGACTAATATATCTGAAGCAATAGAGTTTATTAGAAATAAGAAAGAAGCCGCTAATAATATTAGCTCTATTGACATAAGCATAATTATAAGATGTCCCCTATTAAGAATGATCCCCATAAGCCCCAATAATAATAGAAATAAAGAAACTAAACTAAAATTATAATACATTTTTTCTTTTATACTATATAATAAAGAGTGAAGGGCCAGTTCCTCATTTTAAGTTTGTATAGATTTTCTATAGCAAACGTAGGGAAGTTCATTATATGTGTGTGACAGAGGCGGGGAGTTTTGCACCCATTCGAGGGATGGTAGACTCGCATCGCTGTTCTCAATCCAGCTCACAAATTGCTCTTCCCGAACATAGGCATCATATATAACATAAACAAACCACAGAACAGCAACGATTGAGATGGTTGACCCTAATGAACAAACTAGATTCCAACCAGCAAAACCATCAATAAAATCAGAGTACCGCCTAGGAAGTCCTGCTAGACCCAAAAAGTGTTGGGGGAAAAAAGTTAAATTAACGCCGATAAACATCAACCAAAAGTGTATTTTACCATAAAGCTCGTTGTAGCAATAGCCGGTAATTTTCCCAAACCAATAATAGAATCCACCAAAGATGGCAAAGATTGCACCCATGGATAATACATAGTGGAAATGAGCCACCACATAATAAGTATCATGGAGCACCACATCCAATGAACTATTGGCCAATATGACTCCGGTTAATCCACCCACAGTAAATAAAAACACAAAACCAATGGCCCATAACATAGGTGTGTCCAACCTCAGTGCACCTCCGTATATTGTGGCTAACCAACTGAATACCTTAATCCCTGTAGGCACGGCAATTATTAAGGTTGCAGCTGTAAAATAGGCTCTAGTGTCAATGTCCATTCCCACAGTAAACATGTGGTGGGCCCAGACGATAAAACCCAATACTCCTATGGATAGCATTGCATAAACCATACCTAAGTAACCAAATATTTGTTTTTTAGCTGAGAAGGTAGGGATTATTTGTGAGACCATACCAAATCCTGGCAAGATTAGAATATAAACCTCTGGGTGGCCAAAAAACCAAAATAAATGTTGGAATAATATCGGGTCCCCACCTCCTGCCGGGTCAAAGAAAGTAGTATTAAAGTTTCTATCCGTGAGCAGCATTGTAATACCACCCGCCAATACGGGTAAACTTAGTAACAATAAAAAGGCTGTAATTAATATGGACCACACAAATAAGGGCAATCTATCCATTGTTATGCCTGGCGCCCTCATATTAAATATAGTGGTAATAAAATTCATGGCACCTAATATTGAAGAGACACCAGCTAGATGAAGGCTAAAGATTGCCATGTCTACAGCGCCTCCTGAGTGGGCTTGTATACCAGATAAAGGTGGATAGACGGTCCAACCTGTTCCAGCCCCTTGCTCAACAAAGGCAGAGCCCAATAATAAGATTAGGGCAGGTGGAAGCAGCCAGAAACTAATGTTATTAAGACGCGGGAAGGCCATATCAGGTGCGCCAATATATAGCGGCACCATCCAGTTTCCAAACCCCCCAATCATTACTGGCATAACTAAAAAGAAGATCATAACAAACGCGTGTGCTGTCACGATAACATTATAAAGATGGTCGTCCCCTAACATGGTTCCGGGCGCTGAAAGCTCCAATCTTATTAACATACTAAATGCTGTACCTATCATACCGGCCCCTACCCCAAACACCAGATATAATGTGCCGATATCTTTATGATTAGTGGAAAACACTCATCGAGTTAAATATGCGCTTACCAT